TTGTTATACATTTGTTCCAAGCCTCAATCCTCTTTTCGAGATTCATCGATATTGAATCAATCGAACGCACTTCTAACACCTGTTCCACTTTTGGAAGACCTTGCGTTATATCACCAGATCTTGATTTTTCATATATAAATGTAACTAATGTATCTCCTTCGTAAAGGATTTCCCCATAATGTCCATGAACGGTTGCTCCTGGAGTAGCCAAATAAGGCTTAGCTGATCGTATTACCACAGAGTCAACTTGAAGAATTAGAACTTGACCCGATTTTAAATGCGGTCCTTTTTTGGCTATACATACATTTTCACAAAGAAACTGCCCAAGACTAACAATTGTAGATGTCTCTTCACAATAATTGTAATGGATAAAATACCAATTCAAATTGAATGGATTCAAAATAATGTTACTGCATGAATAGGGATTATAAATTTTACCTTTTTCATCCAGTAAATAATATTTAAGTATTTGAAAACTCTGTTTTAAATTGTCAAGTTGCAAATAGTTAGTTAGTAAGATCTGATTATGGGTTATTAAATGGGAAAATAAATCCAAATTAGAAATTGGAAAGCCTGTTCCTAAGGGGCCCAACGAATTACTAATTGGAATTAGGGGGTCCTTTTTGATTGATTCTTTTATTATATTGGGAGATTTTACATCGTTGAATGGACCTATTCGAGAACAATTGGATGATGACAAAATTATCAAAGATTGAGATTCCTTATTTCGATTCAACAACGTATGAATAGTCCCTTGATTTGGATTAACAGATTCTTGAATGGTTGCCTTGGAATAGGAATGAATGGAAGAAAACGGATTGACATTAGCGCGATCTGATCCATTCTCAGAGATCAATCCTGCACCCGACAGATCGTTCCTTTTTCCGGTATACGAAATAGGTGACTTCGCTAAGTCGATTCTTAGAAAATCTCTAATCAAACCATTTGTCCTTATTTCAACAAAGGAAGCACAGGCCTTTTCGATCTTTTTGTCTTGGTCCCAATTCAACACTAAACAAGTCCGAACTAATTGAATACTTGTGTCCCAAATTTCAAGAATTGGGTCGTAATAAAGGATATAATTGACAACTCGAAGTTGTAGATTATCACTTTCCTGCAAGAGATCCGGCGGGAAAAGTCTTCCTAAATTTATACCGTCCGTTTTTTTATATGGGACTACAGGTTGAACCAAAACAAAATATTTTTTTTCATACCTGGAAAGTTTCATTCGTTGGATATAGAGCCAATTTTTCAATTTTTTGTATTCTTTGTAATTTTGTTTTCCCCCTCCTGGTGGTATCAATCGGAATGCCTTATTTGTCTTTCCAGGAAAATGTATATCTCCGGAAAAGATTATCAGTTTAATTTTTTCTGCTTTTTTCTTGATTCGAACCAATCCGGCTACCCGACTTCTTCTATTTAAAGTGATTTGCGTATCTACCCCAATAATACTATTGTGCCGTACCATTATGGACGAAGATTCGGCCAAAATGTGAACTTCCACGGGAATAAAAAAAAATGGATTTACTTCCTTTTGGTATTTTGGCCAAAATACCTTGACTCCTCGATACTCAATCAAATCCTCTTCGTTGACGATTGAATTAAGTTCTCTAGTCTCATATTTAGTAAGTCCCGAGCTCTTTCTTATATATCGAGGATCATCGAAATAAGCAAGAATACTATTTCTACGCAGAATACCATTTCTGGGGATTTCAATTGAGATACCTGAAGAAGGTATTAGTTGGTTCTCGCCTTCTTGAAGCAATTCGAGTGGGATGATGAATCTATTTCTTCGCCTCTTCGCCAATAAATCAGAATTCCCCTCGAGAATGGCCGGATTACAACGACCAGTACATGTCATTCGATTAAGTTCTGAATAATCGGGAATCCTATCTCCCTTTTGATTTTTACCAGAAAAATACGAACTAAAAAATTTGTGTCTCGCTTGATTATTAGTTACTGAGGGGTTAGAAATATATCTTCGCTTAACAGAAAGAGAATAAGCGTTCATTTGATCTTGATCCTTGTGGATCGAACAGGGTCCTAGACTGGATCTCCAGGGCTCCCCTAATAATATCCATAAATGACTTGTTTTTGGTAAGAGATGAATATTACCATATGTAAATTCAGGTGCATGGTACACATCGGTATTCCAGTGCATTTCGCCCTCTGAGTCAGAATAAATATGTTTTCGAACCTTCTCTTTCAAATTCAAAGTGGATGTTCTCGCGCGAATCTCAGCAATGACTTGTTCTGATTCTACATATTGATCGTTTTGAACTAAAAGAAAACTTTTGGGCGGAATACACACATTGTGTATAATATCTTCACTCTCAATAGTTACATACAAGTCTCTAGAACATAGAAAAGCAGGATGTCCATGACGTGTACGTGTCGGATGAACTAAATCCTCATTGAATTTTATTTTTCCATTAGAAGGGGCTCGCACATGTTCTGCAGTACCCCCTGTGAATACTCCGCCGGTATGAAAAGTTCTTAATGTTAATTGAGTGCCCGGTTCTCCAATAGATTGACCTGCAATAATACCAACAGCTTCTCCCAATTCGACCAGGTCGTCATGAGCTGGACTCCGGCCATAACATAATTGACAAATCCAAGATGTACTCCTACAAGTAAAGGGGGTTCGAATAGAGATTGGTTGTGCTCTAAAAGTGATGAATCTATTGACAAGTCCAATCCCAATATCTTGATTTCTAGTAGCAATGCATCGCGAACCTATATATATATCATCTGCTAATACACGCCCAATTAATGTTTGGATAAAAATCCTGTCCGCCATCATTCCATTTCGAGGACTTACAGAAAAACCTCGAACGGTGCCACAATCTGTTCGACGTACAACAATGTGTTGAACTACTTCAACAAGTCTGCGCGTGAGATATCCTGCATCTGATGTTCGGATAGCGGTATCCACAACTCCTTTACGGGCTCCGTAGCAAGAAATAATATATTCTGTTAAAGAGAGCCCTTCGCGTAAATTGCTTTGAATGGGTAAATCAATCATTTGACCTTGGGGATCCGACATTAATCCTCTCATACCTACTAATTGATGTACCTGAGATGCATTTCCTCTGGCTCCCGAAAAAGACATTATATGAACTGGATTAAAAGGATCGGTCATCCGAAAATTTGGATTCATTTCTTGTCGCAAATATTCACTTGTGGCATACCATATCTCGATCGATTGACGTAATTTTTCTACCGCGTGTACATTCCCATAATGATGGTGTTTTTCCAAAATAAAACTTTGTTGTTCAGCGTCTTGAACTAGCCATCTTTTAGAAGGTATTGTTAAAAGATCATCAATTCCTAATGAAATGGATGCGGCGGTAGCTTGTCGGAAACCCAGAGTCTTTACTTGATCCAGGATATGTGATGTATATCCTATTCCATAGTGATCAATAAATCGACTAATAAGTCGTTTCATGGCAGTTCCGTCTATCACTTTATTGTGAAAGACCTGAGTGGGCCGTTCTGCCATCAGTACCTCCATATTGCGCTGAGTAGAATTTGACAATGGGTTTGAGTCAGTGATTGGAAAACTTCCTTTTCTAGATCTTGATTCACGTATAAATTCCGCAATTATGGTCCTAGTTAACCCGGCGAGACTCGAATTCCCGCGGGTAGCATAGAATTACAACAGCCCTGCCAAAACCCCTGTATGGCTTCTTCTATTTCTCGATAAAGAGAAATATGACCAAGAGTGGTTCGAATATATATATATAAAATTTCCCTTTTTATACTTCTTACTATTAGATAGTGTCCATAAATCTCATAATAGGTACCCAAAGATTCATAGTGAATTTCGATGGGAGCTTCTCTTGCAGCAATAACGCGTTGATCTAGTCGCCACCGCAGCCACAAAGCACTACCTAAATTGATTCGTTTTTGCCGATAAGCGCCAATTGCATCATAGGCATTACAAAAAAAGGGTTCTTTTTTTTTTGTATACTTATAGTTATTATTTTCATTTTGATAGTTTCTACGATTACATGGATTATACCTATTTACACAAATACCGCGACGATTACCACTCGTTAAGACATAGAGTCCACTAAGCATATCTTGAGTTGGTGCAGAAATGGGATCTCCAATAGTTGGAGACAAAAGATTCATATGAGAAAACATAAGTAAACGTGCCTCTGCTTGAGCCTCCAAAGATAAAGGCACATGAACAGCCATTTGATCCCCGTCAAAGTCTGCATTAAAGCCCTTACAAACTAATGGATGTAAACAAATAGCACGCCCCTCCACTAAAACAGGGAGAAATGCCTGTATGCCTAATCTATGCAGAGTAGGCGCTCTATTCAGCAATACAGGATGGTCATCCAGAATTTCCTGAAGTATTTCCCATACAATCGGTTTTTTTTTTCGAATTTGACTCTTAGCAACTCCTATGTTCGAAGCAAGATGTTTTCTAATTAGGTCACGAATTACAAATGCCTGGAAAAGTTCTATTGCTATTTCGCGAGGCAATCCACATCGATGTAAGGAAAGTGAAGGGCCCACGACAATCACTGACCGCCCTGAATAATCGACCCGTTTACCAAGCAGAGTCTCGCGAACTCTTCCTTCTTTGCCTTCAATTACATCTGAAAGCGACTTGTAAACTCTATTATGATCGTCCCTCATTGGTTGTCCGCAGATTCCATTATCAAGAAGTGCATCCACGGCTTCTTGTAGCAATTTTTCCTGAGATATTATTAATTCTTCTGGCGTAGCTATACTTGTTGTTAATAGATCTGTAAGAGTATTATTCCGATAGATAATTCTTCTATAGATTTCATTAATATCCGAGGTCACTAGTTTATCCTCATCTATATGATAGATTGGTCTCAACTCAGGAGGAAGAACTGGTAATAGACACAAAACCATCCATTTTGGTTCTATATTTGTTCGAATAAAATGCTTAGCCAATTCCATGCGTCTAAGCAAAAAATCTTTTCTTCTTCCAACTTTTCGATCTTCCCATTCGTTCC